TTGACGATTCTAGTCGGGACAGCCCGAGTCGTGCTCTATCAAAAGAGAATTTCTATTCAATGTAAAATTGAAGTGAAGTAGGATAATTAAGTAGGGGAATTTTATTATAATTCCCTATCAACAACATATCTAAAAAATAAATATCTGGGTAACAATTTATGTTCTGGGGTTTACATATACTCATCTGTTTTGTTATAATTGAAATTGCGAAGGGTTTTTTGATTGAAAAACTCAATACTGATTAGTTCGGTCTCAATTTGTATTTTCTTAGGTCATTAGGAAAACACAACTTGAGATTCAAATCCCAGAATCATTCATGAATTTGAAGTAAGCAGTCAAGAGTTAATGGTTCAAATTTCCCGGCTAAAAATACAAATACACATTTGATTTCGCAATAGAAAAAAGCCAGAGAATGCTTTTAGCATTGTGGATTTTCAGATACTAGACAATCCATCCAAGGGATGGATCAAATCCAATCAAAAAATAAAAAAAAAAAGTCTTTATTTTAGGAAAAGGATTAAGGAAAACGGGAGTCAAAATGCAAGTACAATAAAAATTCAGTAAGCCGGGAAAATTTGCATCTATTTTGTATCATTTTGGCGGCATGGCCGAGTGGTAAGGCGGGGGACTGCAAATCCTTTTTCCCCAGTTCAAATCCGGGTGTCGCCTGATCAACATCAACAAAAAACTCCAAATCTCTTTTGTTCTGCGGATATAACTCGCAGAATTCTTCCCCGGTCGAAGCGTAGGAAACAGACCATTGATACTTTAGTTTGATTCTAAACATGTAGTCTGAAGGGTTTCTAAAAGAAAAGATTGTAAATCCTCGTTCGCATCTAGGATTCATCTAATCTACTGATATAGGGGCTATCAAGACTTTTCGATTCCTTTCTATTACTAAGGGAATGTCTAATGCCTAGATCTGGAATCAGATTGTAGCGCCTGATAGAAAATTCAATTAATAATTTTGGAAAGGGGTGGAAGTTGCTTTATATACGACAGACTGCTGAGAATTTCTGGGTGTTCAGGTATCCAATCAATATTAGATTGGATGAATAATTGACTTTTCTAGATATAGAAAGGGGGGCAAAAAGAACGAATTTATTTTCGGTAACCCCTAGTCAAGCCCCCTCTTTTACAACGATAAGGGGAGGGGTACGGATTAGATCAAATGAGGAAATAGGGGTCTGTAATAGATAGTGATTTCTCTTTTTTAGAGATTTCTACCCTTCTGTTTTGACTTAGAAGGTCAACAAAAAATAGGCCTTATTATTCTTATTCCTACATGTTCACATTACCTTGGGATGTTACTACGTATTTTGATTTTGCTTGTGTTTAATCTTTCTCGATTCAAAATCATAATCGATTTATTGAATTGGTTTGTCAATAGTGTTTGGTCAGAATCCCCTTTTGACTCTGCGCCATTGATTCCCCTATTATTAGTGAGGAATAATGGAATAATTCTTTCATATTTATAGAGATAGGGGACATAATTTACATGGATATCGTAAGTCTCGCTTGGGCTGCTTTAATGGTAGTCTTTACATTTTCCCTTTCACTCGTAGTGTGGGGAAGAAGTGGGCTCTAGAAGTACTACTAATTGAGTTCGGGAATCAAACCGTACTAGTTGTTTTATAGCTCGTTCTACAACGCATTTTGAACTATTTAAAATGAAAATAAACATCTCTGAATTTCGAATCCCATTGGACTCCAATGGAGTCATCTATGCTATGAATCATACTCTTTCAATCAAAGAGATATTTCAGCGATTCCCGTGTTTGTATTTCGAAAAGAGCGGTATTCAGGTAATTGGAAATTGATTCCAACCTAAAATTCGTCCGAAATTTTCTATTTCAATCAATGGGAATGGACTCTTACTATCTTTATAGATGCATACTGAGGAAGACCGGACCTTTTTTTTTTATTTCTTTCCCTCTTTACTGTTCAAAGAGGAAGTCGTTTTGTTAAGTGTATACGCACTTTCTATGAGAAATGATATAGAGATAGTGGTTGTCTAATGAGAAACTATGCAATAATAAGATCTTGCCTCGCACGAGTCACATATTGGGCAGTTTGGTTTCTAATTTTAGAAGGGCGATTTATGCTTTATCGACTTATTTCATATCGTGGTTCGGGCCTTCAAAATAAGTCAGGTTTCCTCTTCCTTATTAGGACAAAGAAAGGAGTTAGAATTCCGAAGATAAGAATTATTTCAGATTGATCTGAACAAATAGATGTAGCAAAGCGGGTGTTATGTCAATTCCAGACAATATATCGAATTAATAGTACACATAGATGAAGAGTATATTGCAGATTGATCTATAGAAACTTAAGCCTTTATCTTTATTCTAGATTACAACTTTATAGACTAAGAGATAGCTAGTATGGTAGAAAGATTCATCTAGTTCTTTCTACCATACTAGCTATCTCTTAGAATATTGCCGATTCTAATTATCGTCGCTCAGTTCATTTAAGTTAAGATGTGAAATTGGAATCCTTTTCATTTGCCTTCGTCAATTTTTGATAAGAACTCAGAAGGAAAGTTTCATTCAAATTCATTTGAAAATTCAAATGAATTAATCATTTTGACTGACTGTTTTTACGTAAATGATAAGTAGAAAAGCAGTAGGAACGAGAATGAATAGTGCAGTGGCAATAAATGCAAGAATATTTACTTCCATAATCTCATCGGTTTTTATTACTTCGCAATAACTCGGGATTTAATCCCTTAGAGATGATAAATCTTTCATCTGTAAATTCAATGAATGAATTACCTTTCGATGATCTTGAATCGGATCAATATCATGAATAACAATATCTGATCTATCAAATCAACCCGCCGTCGCGACTTGATTGAATAGTATAACATAGTAAGTTCTTTTATCCATACCAAATCCCAATTTTGATTCCTGACCCAATCAATACAAAATTCCTGTATTTATCAGCCGTTTATTTGTTTGTTTTTTTCTATAACCTACCTTGCGTCTTCCTTGGACAATCATCTGATGAAGGATCATCAGATTACCTTTCGGCGTTGAGTAATTGCATAGTTACAAACCTAAACAATAAAAGCGAAATGGAAAAAATAGGAAAGAAAAAAGAAATAAAGACCTCCCTTTGCTTTGTGAATGAAAGTATGCCCCCGACACCCTTTTATAGTTCATAGAAAAGGAAAAATGAATTGATTAATATATTTATTGGATCCGTCGGGACTGGCGGGGCTCGAACCCGCAGCTTCCGCCTTGACAGGGCGGTGCTCTGACCAATTGAACTACAATCCCAAGGCAAGAAGGGATCTAGCAGAAAATTTCATTCTTTTTTATCTTCGTATGGGATATTTCTGAAGGACAAGGGGTTTATACCATCTCGTGGTAGATTGGCGAATTATTGGGCCGAGCTGGATTTGAACCAGCGTAGACATATTGCCAACGAATTTACAGTCCGTCCCCATTAACCGCTCGGGCATCGACCCAGGAAGAGTCCATTTAGGTTTATTGGTAATCCATGATCAACTTCCTTTCGTAGTACCCTACCCCCAGGGGAATTCGAATCCCCGCTGCCTCCTTGAAAGAGAGATGTCCTAAACCACTAGACGATGGGGGCCGACTTGGCCAACTGCCCTCATACTATGATCATAGTATAATCAGTTTGTTGAAATTGTCAATATAATCGAATGATATGATTAGATCCGAGGGATCTTTCCGTTTTTCAGAATTGTATCGAATTTTTTTTGGGGGGGGATTCGTCATTCATATTCATGAATCGATTCATTAGAATCGACATTCTCTATATAAATCTACTAAAAATAAATCTAGAAAGCGGGATCCAGAAGTTAGCGAACATTTTCTCTAAGACTTTAACAAGTCAAATTTCTTCATCACATGATTCGATCAAATATCTTGAAATTTCTTTTATGTCGAATTGGTACGTGTACATGTATGTATCAATCAAGTGAATTTTGCTTTGATAGGGATCATCGCCCTAAAAAAAAGAAATAGAAATTAGGGCCGGTGTTGAAACAATTCATTTTAACTTAGACTTGCTAGGCAAATCCATTTGATTATTCAAAAATCAACCACTAGTCACTATTATTAGTTATTATACATTAGATATATATCTATTAATATATATTATATAAATAATATATATGTGCATATAGAGATTTTATCTACATAGTGACTCATTCGGGAATTAAATCAAAGAAGCCCCTTTAACTCAGTGGTAGAGTAACGCCATGGTAAGGCGTAAGTCATCGGTTCAAATCCGATAAGAGGCTTTTATTTTTGTCATAAAAGTGCAGTGATAGTATTCAGAAAATAGAAATATTTTTTTTTTGAAATACAAAAGGAACTAACCGGATAATACGTTATCATTATACTGAATTAGAATCGAATAAAAAAGTGGAACATTTGTTCGGTAAATTTTCATTATTCTGAATAATCAGAAGCTGCCTCTTGAATCACCAAATATCCCTATTACCAATACCAACCAAATTCCTGGGAAAGATTCGAAATCAACAAAAGAAAAAGTAAGTGGACCTGACCCATTTAATTCTGACTATATCTACTATTCTGATATTAAAATCAGATAGAGATGAAATTAGAATTAGAACCGTTGACCCACCTCCTTTTTTGAATTTCATTTCCTTGGACTTCAAAAGACTTTGTCGATATTTCCGATTCAATCTTCTTGTTCCGAGATTTTCTATGGGAATAAATCTTCCTTCTTCTACAGAAAAAACTTTCTCCCAACTCACAAGATAAGAGCCACTTCCACTATCTTTCTTTGATTCCAGATCAAGAGGAATTTCTATCTATCTAAGTCTATTTAGATGTATAGCTATCAGATCACGGCTTTGCCGCATCCGATATTTTTGTTTCGACAGTGTAATGGAGAATGGATGTGAGAAAGAGCCTGTCATTTCCAGTCTTCTATCTTTTTTATTGAATTTCCTTCAAAAAAATCGAAAACTCCAGAATATATCTTCCCGCGGGTCAAAG